AACGTCCATAATCCCTTCCCAAACCAAACATGAATCTTTCGATTCATTTGGCTCTCACGCTCAAGGTAAATTCTCATATCTTTTTTTATAAATGGAATGAGCCTATCCTCTCTTCTTTGTTCATCTTCCAAAAATATATTCAAACTAATGCAAGACAAAAATATTCAGAGGACTCTTCTGACAAAATAAAAAGATGTAATTGTCAGCAAAGTTGTTTCTTTTTTTTTTTCAAATCCAAAAAATTCTTCTTACTTATACATAAAACATAGGTCGTCTATTCAGCATTGGAAAAAGGGGATGAAATGCCCATTTTTATTACAATAAGTGGTTCAAATCATTTTATCGATATGAGTGTTCTATATGGATAAAATATTCATTTGGAAACCATCGCTATATTAACATAGTGGTAGAAAGAGTACCATGCTGCATCTAGACTTCAAACAGTTTGGTTTAACCATGTTAACTTAATGTTCCCACATTATTGGTTGATAGAGAATCAAAGGAGATTGACCAATAAATCACGAAATGCTATGGTTCTTACATATAATTTATTAATTAATTCAGAAGTAATTCGCGAGATCATGCACCTTTTTCTTCCTAGTTAGAACGGAAAAAGGTACAGCTGGTTGGATCCAGCCGATTCTTGAAATAAACAACTCGCACACACTCCCTTTCCAAAAAAGATCAATACACCAATCACTATACTTAGATTTATTGGATTTGTTGCTAAAATATCGGTATTAAACCCGAAACTCCCGGCGGATGGCCAGTGGCCCAAAGAAACGAAAGAATCGGTTACATTTTTCATATGATCTCCTCTTATATATAGACTAAAAAACCGAACAGAGTTCTTTTTCTATTACCTCTTTTTCTTATTTTTTTTTCCTTCCTATTTTGAAATCGAGTCAAAAAATATCCGAGTTATAAACTATGAACTACCCCTTTTGTTTTGTTGCAGCACTTCCTAAAAAGAGTTTTCCTTGGACTACGAACGGGAAGGATGAAAGCGAGTAGGTATGCTAATTCCTCACCCGCAAATCAGCCCTTCCCGTAGGTTATTTTCTCAACGAATACATAAACATAATTGTAGGAGTGAAATTTTGATATAATTCGAAAAAGCAAACGACAAGTCCAAGTTAATAAAATATGAAAAATATGTATTTTTCATATTTCTAAGATTAAACAAAAGGATTCGCAAATAAAAGTGCTAATGCTACAACCAGTCCATAAATTGTTAAAGCTTCCATAAAAGCTAGACTAAGCAATAGAGTACCTCGGATTTTTCCCTCAGCTTCGGGCTGTCTCGCGATACCCTCTACAGCTTGGCCGGCAGCAGTTCCTTGACCAACTCCTGGTCCAATAGAAGCAAGCCCTACGGCCAATCCAGCAGCAATAACGGAAGCGGCAGAAATCAGTGGATTCATGATAAGTTCCTCGTACCAAAAAAAAAAAAAAAAAAATGGTTAATGATACAATCAACCAATGAATTATCACTTAATTATTCCATCGCTAGGATTCATCCAGTCAAAATAACTAAGAACTTCGAGTTGAGGTAATATAAAAAAATAATATTATTGAATCATCAGAACTACTTCGATATATCTTTTTTAGTTTCTATCCACTTTAGTTTCTATCCATAGAGTCTTTGTGAACCCATACGACTTCCGTTCTTCCATTTCTTGATTACGAACTGTTATTTGAATTCTTCCATCTTTTCTTGATTTCATCTGTTTATTCATTCAATTCCCAGTCATAATGAGACGGAAGGACTTCTATTGGAATCCCTATCTAAATTTTCACAGTAAAGTAAGTAGTAATAGGACAAATGAAATCTATCTTTTATAACTAGTCAATATATCACATATACATGTCTTTCTTCCATAACGGAAACCAATCAGTCATTCATCTTAGATTCAATCGGATTCAAGAATCAATCATCTACAATAATTGACTTATAGCCATTCAATTACATTCCATATACCCGGTTCGACCCCTCCCTCTTCGAAGCAACTCATTTTTTTATGAATCCCTTTTTTTTTTTTAATGCTTTTCTCCCTTCCCTTTTCTTTATCATTATTCCCAATCGAAATGGACAAATTGATTAGGCAAATCATTGCATAGAAATAGAATTATTTAATTGATCTAAGTTCATGCAATTTTATTTATTATTTACTAATATTTTCTTTTGGTCAATCGTTGAATAAAATCAACTGAAACCCTAATTGTTTCGTCTTTTTTATTTAATCCACACGTTGTAAACATATATTACGAGAATTCTTATTCTAAATTCAAATTATTATTTGAATAATTTGAATAGTCTGACCAACATAAAGTGAATATGCATTGGGGGGGGGGTATGAGATTAAATTAAATGAACGAAAGGGGAATTTTAGGAAAAAGATCTTTTCTTTTAGATCTCTTTCCTTTTTTTACAACTCTCTAATATCGTAATTTTTTTACTATTACTCTAGATCGTATATAGCGTAATTGTATATTCCCG